TTATACCGGAACAAATGGTTATCTGGATGGATTAGAAATTGGACAAGTAAGAAAATTTCTCGTTCAGTTACGCACTTACTTAAAAACGAATAAACCTCAGTTTCAAGAAATCATAGCCTCGACCAAGACATTAACCGCTGAAGCAGAAAGCTTTTTGAAAGAAGGTATTCAAGAGCAACTGGAACGTTTTCTACTTCAGGAGAAATTATAAAAAAAGAAACGAAACGGATCGTTCTTATTTTTGATTCGTTAGTCAATTTGACTCTTTAATTTTAATTAAATTTTTAAGAAATTCTATAAATAGAAGTCTATAAGTCAAGTATATATAATAGAAAGAAGTATATAACTAATATCTGTTTAATATTAAATCTTAAAGCATTCAGAATTTCTTTCTTATTCTATTTCTTTTTTATCTTTTTTCGATATAGAAGAAAAATATATTCTATATAATATCATAGAAATGGAAATAATAGATAAATATCAATATAGATATATTGATATTGCGTCCAATAGGATTTGAACCTATACCAAAGGTTTAGAAGACCTATGTCCTATCCATTAGACAATGGACGCTTTTCGCTTTTTTTTTTACTTTCCAATTGTTAAAAAAAAAAAAAGAATGTGCGAAATCTTTTTAGCAATTGTGTATTGAAGTTAATTCAATACACAATTGCTATTAGACAATTCTAATAGAGAAATTTGTCTCTAATAAAAAAAAGGGGGCAATTGTGAATTTAGAGCGGGTAGCGGGAATCGAACCCGCATCGTTAGCTTGGAAGGCTAAGGGTTTTAGTCGACGTCGATCGATCATTTTTATATTTTTAACGTCTCTAATTCAAAACCGAACATGAAACTTTGGTTTCATTCGGCTCCTTTATGATGGATGGAGAAATTCCCAAATAAAAAAAGACGGGAACGAAATCGAAATAAAAATTCGACCCATAACATCTATGTTAGCTTTTTTTTCCGTCTGGGTACTTTCACAGAAAATTTTGCTTTCTAGATGATCCTTCTAGAAGATAGATCAGTCGAACTCGAACAATCTTTCTAGTTACTTCGTTCTTTATTTCTATTTAAGGGAATCCTTAGGAAAAGTATTTGGTTTCTACCGAGCTAAAACAATATAATATGTCGATGTCTTTAGTAAACCAAAGTTCTCGTTTAATAGCTATTTTGCTTCAATTTTTTCTATACCAAACAATGAATAGAACTGAAGATTTAGTTACGATTAGAAAGAAACTTTTCTAGCTTTATCCATGGATCCTCTTGTTATACTTATTGAATTGTAAATAGTCATCCAATTCAAAAATTTTGTTTCGGAATTTCATAATCCAAATTTATAATTGATTAGAGTCTTTGGATACAAATTACGAGAATCTATAATCTTCCTTGAATCTTTCATTGAAAGGGAAAGGACTAAATCCTTTTAAGAAATAAAATTTTTGATCGGAAGATGAATCAAACCGAGAGACCCTTTAACTATTAAAGGGATTAAAGGACCGAATCACACTTTTACCACTAAACTATACCCGCTACAATGCAATTATTGCATATAAATTAACCTTTTGTCGAACAAAGTAATCGGGGGTCTAATAAAAAATAAAAAAATCTGAAAAAAATTAGAAAATTCTAGCGTTGACTTAATAAAATTAGTAAAAGCGGATTCAATTCCACTTTTTTTTTCAATTTCAAATCGTTTTTGGCTAAAAATCCATCGGATGAGTCTTTTTAACTTTAACAAAAAAAGGCCCGGCTGGGGACTGACCAGGCCAGGCTATTAAAATAAAAAAGATCTTTTACTTGTGTTTTGCCGAGACAAAATAAAAAAGGATTCTCTATTTCTATTATTGTGGTTTTATTTATTTCTCTTTCGAGTTCACGCCTTTTCTTTATCTAATCTTTATCTAAATTTTGAATGTAACTAGAATTATTGAGAAAGTTCTATAAAAACAGTTATATAATAGTAATATATATATAAATATAATATAAAGAATAATCTATACAAAAAAAGAAAGCTTTTTATTTTAAGAATAAAGTGCAGAAGGTTCTTTTTCAAGCCTTTTTTTGTTTAATGCAACCTAAAAAAGTATCCCTTTTCGATTAGGAGAGATGGCTGAGTGGACTAAAGCGTTGGATTGCTAATCCATTGTACGAGTTAATCGTACCGAGGGTTCGAATCCCTCTCTTTCCCTTTCTCCTTTTGATGGTGTGTAATAGATAAAATCCTAATAAAATTCGAGCAGTTTCACTAATTAAATAAAGCAATAAAAAACCTTTCTTTTTTATTCTTCACGTCCGGGATTACGTCCTGGATCATTAGATAGGAATCCAAATATAAAGAGAGAAACAAAGAATATAACTACGGTGTATACAAAAAGTTTGAGAGTAAGCATTACACAATCTCCAAGATCTTACTAAAAAAAAAAAAGAGAATAGATTCTCTATTTTTATACCAAATATCTAATTTTGATACCAATAAATCAAAAAAAAGGTTTCAGAAAGTCATTTGTAATTAAGATAATAGTAGAATCTTTCAGATTCAAACAGATTTGCATATCAACATCTAGATATTTTTTTGGTGAACTCTAATCTAATTAGGTTCTTTCATTTAGGGAAAAGAGGATAAAATTTAGGAATATAGAAATGATCCAGATTTAGTATGGCTACCAAAAAAAATTCAATGTTTGAATTGAGAGTTCGTTCATACGTCAAGATTTTTTTGATCTTTTGAATTGTTGGAAGAATCAAAATCGTGAATTTTTTTAAGACAGTATTAAGAATTTCATCGAAAACTTACAGCCGCTTGCCAAACAAAGGCTAAGAGAAGAAAGAAAAGAGGTATTACGGGCATAACATCTACGATTGGATTCAAAAAGGCGTAGGCCTCCGGTAATTTGGCGACTAAAAAAGTGCTTGAAAAAAGGGCAGAATTCAAACAAATACAGATCAAATTAAATATATTAAGCATAAAAAAATTGGTGTTCTTGTGGATAATTTAATTTTGATTGAGTTATTAATAAATTTTTTATATAAGGAAAAAAATAAAGAAAGATAGTCTAAAAAGACTTTGTTGAACTTACTCAATCAAAAATCCTTTCATTCTCTTATGAGAATGAAAGAAATAATATTTTCATACAATATCTTAATTGAATTCTATGTAATGATCAATAAAGTAAGTTTGATTTGCTATCTACACGTGTTAAAACTCTAGCACCAATGTAATCTATATTTCATTTTGAATTGACGAACAACCAATAGGAATATTACTCTTTTAGTAGTCTTAAATAAAAATAGAAATGGGGCGTAGCCAAGCGGTAAGGCAACGGGTTTTGGTCCCGCTATTCGGAGGTTCGAATCCTTCCGTCCCAGAGTACAGTCATTACGGAATCAATCTTCTATTGCCTTTGTACACCATCTTTCTCGTTCTGTTTAAAAATCCAATATTTTTTAAGAATAAAATATTGAAATGAAAAGAAGAATAAATTTATTTTTCATCATTTCAACCGAATTCAAAAAAATCTATTTGCTTTTTTAATTTGTGTGTGATGCGGGTAAGTAAGGCCGAACCATAGATTCTAAGAGTTTGAATAAAAAAAAATCTATATTTATATATCTATATATATATATATTATATATATAAATATAGATTTCTATTCAAACTAATATGGGATTCATTTGAATTCTGACTGAACCTTTACGCGTAAATTCACTATTCCATTCATAGAGAAAGAAAAAGTATAGATTACGATATACTGACTGAACTATGACTATTCATGATTCCATAATTGAATCAATTACACAAATTAGAGGAATGTTATGGTAAAACTTCGTTTAAAACGATGTGGTAGAAAGCAACGTGCGACTTGAATTGAAGGACATGATCTGCTGTGGATTTTTTCATCCGCCACTTTTTATATAGGAATATAGGTGCTCTTGGCTCGACATTTTGTGTTCTATTTTACCAGAGTCCTACACTTTTTTGGAATATAAAAAAGAGTACAGGGTGGAGCTCGAGGAAAATAGAAAGTTTTTATTCCTTTCGTAGGAGTAAGGATCTAGGGTTAGTGCGAATCAATAAGTTGGAACAACTTCGTAAGTCTTTTTATATTGAAAAAAAAAGTCCTTTCAAGCAATTTTACAATGGAAAAGGAAATTTTCGGAAAATTGTAAAATTCTTTGAATCAAAAGTCTATCATGCGTGAATCAAGCGTTTTGATGATTCTTTGTATAGAAAGAAAATAAATCATAAACAAAAAAAGGGGTTTGTTGCTGCCCTTTTTTAATAAAACGATTCAAGATCACCGAAGTCATGTCTAAACCTAAAGATTCAAAGTAAAGATAAAGAATCCTGAAACAAGGAAATCCAGTTTTCAATTGTTTGAACAACTAGATCAGAATGAAGAATCAAAATTGATTCGAAAAAACGAGACAAACAAAAAACGGGCTAGAGACTACTCAATAAAAAAATAAAAAAAGTACTTAAGGATTCTCTGGTGAGATATTTGAGAGTTATTTAACTTGAGTTACGAGAGTACGAATGTTACGAATGCTTTTTATGGAAAAAAATATTTAGGGTTTCAATACTGGCTAATTGATTTAATCTTTTTATTAATCTATTTAATATTTGAATTTACTATTTGAATTTTATACAGAGAGTTAAAGTTAACTTCTACTCATTGAATTTTTTTTCTCGAGCCGTACGAGGCCAAAACCTCTTATACGTTTCTAGGGGGGGGTATTATTCATATACATCTATCCCAATGAGCCGTTTATCGAATCGTTGCAATTGATGTTCGATCCCGAAGAGAAGGAAGAGATCTTAGCAAAGTGGGTTTTTATGATCCGATAACTAATCAAACTTATTTAAATCTTCCTGCTATTCTCGATTTTCTTAAAACAGGCGCTCAACCAACAAGAACAGTTCATGATATTTCAAAGAAGGCAGGGATTTTTACGGAATTAAGTCTTAATAAAACGAAATTGAATTAATGAAATATAAAAAAGAGGATGTGAAAGACTCATATATAGCTTGATATAAAATTTTATCTACTCTTCTCTTTCCTCCTCTTTCACTGCCATCATATTTATTTTGATTTATTAGAATTTCGATTTATTAGTAGTCTTCCTCCTAAGGTACGAATACTAATAAATACCCTGCTAACAACTACTATGTTTTATAATCATAAACAAATTTATGAAAAAAATTTTGGATCTATATTATATAAATTCTAATTTTTGTATAAATACAAAATTTTACTGTATAGAAAAAAATACTGTATAGAAAATAATATATTAATTCTGAATAAAACTAATATATATATTATATATATATGAATAATTTATTCATCATAAAAAATTAAAGGCCATAAAAAATGGGTCTAAAAAAAGATAAAAAGATTTGAGATTACCCTAACTGGCTTAGTGTTCATTCATTGTATGAACTAACAAACCAAGGGGTTAAGCTTTTTTATTGATTTTTCTATTCTTTTCACTATATGAAAAATTCACAATCATATTGACAACAGTGTATGGACCAAATATAATTCTCTCATAGATAAATGGATCCATTTATCCCTGACGCACACACGACTGGATTTTTTTTTCTTATTCTGGTTGTATCTACATATTTGCAGTACGTTCTTTTTTTGTTTTTTGGGGTTGCTAACTCAACGGTAGAGTACTCGGCTTTTAAGTGCGACTAGCATCTTTTACACATTTGTATGAAGAAAAGGATTCGTCCAGATCTGCGGTAGAGTTTGTAAGACCACGACTGATCCTGAAAGGAATGAATGGAAAAAATAGCATGTCGTATCAAGGGAGAATTCAGATAATTTTTTTTTTCTTTCCTGATCGGTACAACCTTGTTTTCGATGTCGAAAAAAAAAAAGGGAATTCCAATTTGGGTCAAGTGAATAAATATAAATGGATGGATAAAAAAACCAGTTTTCCTGATTCCAGGAAAAAAAAAAAAGAAACGAGCTTCCATTCGTAATTTGAAAAATTACCCGATCTAATTAAATGTTAAAAAAAGATTAGTGCCTAATACGGGTATGGGAAGGCATTTTTTTCTTGCGTGTTATTATCAATTTTTTCATGAGTCCTAATTATTTTTTTACCTAGTCCGTTTGGGTTAGGTTGGAGTGTGTAAAAGAAGCAGTATATTGATAAAAAAAAGATATATTTCCAAAATCAAAAGAGCGATTAGGTTAAAAAAATAAAGGATTTCTAATCATCTTGTTTTGTTATTCTATAATATAACGAACAGAAACCTATTAAAGATAGAGAATCCGGTTAGCAGTCTACCTGTTTATGAGGTATCTATTGCTTTCGTAGTCTAATACCTTATTTTGACTGTATCGCACTATGTGTCATTTCAGAACTCAAGAAAATAAAGACTTTACCTTCAGTTCAAATTGAATTTCAATCCAAATGGAGAAATTTCAAGGATATTTAGAGTTCGATGGGGCTCGGCAACAGAGTTTTCTATATCCACTTTTTTTTCGGGAGTATATTTATGTACTTGCTTATGATCATGGTTTAAATAGATTAAATAGAAATCGCTCTATTTTCTTGGAAAATCCGGATTATGACAAAAAATATAGTTCACTAATTGTGAAACGCTTAATTTTGCGAATGTATGAACAGAATCGTTTGATTATTCCCACTAAGGATTTGAACCAAAATCCCTTTTTGGGGCATACCAGTCTTTTCTATTATCAAATGATATCTGTTTTATTTGCAGTGATTGTAGAAATTCCATTTTCCCTAAGATTAGGATCCTCTTTCCAAGGAAAACAATTAAAAAAATCTTATAATTTACAATCAATTCATTCAATATTTCCCTTTTTAGAAGACAAATTAGCATATTTTAATTATGTGTTAGATGTACTAATACCTTACCCCATCCATCTAGAAATCTTGGTTCAAACCCTACGTTACCGGGTAAAAGATGCCTCTTTTTTGCATTTTTTTCGGTTCTGTTTATACGAGTATTGTAATTGGAAGAATTTGAATATTAAAAAAAAATCAATTTTGAATCCAAGATTTTTCTTGTTCTTATATAATTCTCATGTATGTGAATACGAATCCATCTTTTTTTTTCTACGCAAGCAGTCTTCGCATTTACGATCGACATCTTATGAAGTCCTTTTTGAGCGAATTTTATTCTATGGAAAAATACAACATTTTTTGAAAGTTTTTGTTAATAATTTTCCGGCGATCCTAGGGTTGCTCAAGGATCCTTTGATACATTATGTTAGATATCACGGAAGATGCATTCTAGCAACAAAAGATACTCCGCTTCTGATGAATAAATGGAAATATTATTTTGTTAATTTATGGCAATGTTATTTTTCTGTATGGTTTCAATCGCAAAAGGTCAATATAAATCAATTATCAAAAGATAATTTAGAGTTTCTGGGTTATCTGTCAAGTTTGCGATTAAACCCTTTAGTGGTACGTAGTCAAATGCTAGAAAACTCATTTCTAATAGATAATGTT